GGGGGTAGGGTACTACGAAAGGAAGTTCATCGTGGATTATCAATAGGTCGAGAATTGATTTGTCCGGGGTCGATGCCCGAGCGGTTAATGGGGACGGACTGTAAATTCGTTGGCAATATGTCTACGCTGGTTCAAATCCAGCTCGGCCCAATAATTCGCTAATCCAAGATGAAATTATATAACCCATTTTTTTTTCCAGAAATGCCTGATACAGAAGAATCACAAAAATAAAACTTTCTGATATATCCCTACTTTTATTTATTTGTTCTCAAAAATTATGATCTTCTTAATGATCTAGATTCCTATCAGGATCTGTAAGTATAAAGTCTAAGGAAAAGAGTAAAGAACAAAAAAGAGTCTTTTTGTTCATTGAAAGATTGATTCTGAATCGATTTGGCAATAACAAAAAAATTACTTATTAATTCATGTCATGTCACTCTTTACTAAAGCATGGGATATCAATATATCACCCGCGTCCCGGTTACAGCAGGATGATTAACGGAGATCATAAGAATCTATATTCTATACACCTTATTTCCTTGGGATTGTAGTTCAATTGGTCAGAGCACCGCCCTGTCAAGGCGGAAGCTGCGGGTTCGAGCCCCGTCAGTCCCGGCGGACCCAATAAATACTCAATTCATCTCTCTTTTTCTTTTCTATGAAAAGGGGGATGAAAAGGGAGACAAGGAGCAGAATTTTATTCCCAACGAAGATCTTGATTTATTATTTTCTTTTCATTTCGTATTTCTCATCAAACAAATCGGGAAATTTCCATTATTTCAACTAGTACCGATTGGTGGGAGAGAGGCATATGTAGATCAGTACAAGTCTTGGTAGCATCATATTCATAATTCCAAGAATACCATAACCATACTGGGTCTGACTTTTTCACTTGCTCCTGATCCGTCTAATGGAATAGAATACAATATGTTTCTGGGGAGCACATACACAAATGGAATTACTTTCTTTTCTTGTACAATACGATAAAAAATGAATGTAACATAGTTACACTGAGAGAATACTTTTCATATTCAAATTTAACCTATTTCCTTTTCCGATTCCGGTCGTGTGTAATCTCAATTACGAATTTGACACAATTTATCTCATTCAAATTGCACACTGAACTTTTGATATATGCGTCCCACCAGTACTAATCCAAAGAAAGAGGATATTAATAAAAGAAAAATCAAATAAGGATACTGTCCCTCTTATCAAGAGAATGAAGAATCTTTTTTCCTTCCTAAGGTAAAGGTCCCACCGAAGACAGAACAAACAGTGCATTTGATGGAATATTAGATCTTTTATATTTTATAACGGGACTCATCTTTATCACACTTCTTTGTCTTCCAAGAAAATTAGATCATAAAAAAAACGGGGTTTAGAACCTCACTCCGTCCTTTTTTCCATTTCATTTCGATTGTTTGGTTGGGTTTGTAACCAATGGAAGTGGAAACACGGTTAGATGATACTTCATCAGATGATTGTACCCGGAAGGCGGTAGGTTATAGAAAAGAATGGAAAAAAAGCAAAATAAAGGAATTTTTGATTGGATTAGAAATATAATTTTGGATTCGGTATGGATAAAAGATCTTCCTATGTTATACTATTCAATTCTCGAGGATGAATCGATTTGATAGCTCAGATATTGTTATTCATGATATTGAGCCGATTCAATATCATCGAGATGTAATTCATCCCATTGAATTTACAGGCGAAAGATTTATCATCTCTATGGGATTAAATCCCGAGTTATTGCGAAGTAAAAAAAAAAACGAAAGATTAGATTATGGAAGTAAATATTCTTGCATTTATTGCTACTGCACTGTTCATTCTAGTTCCTACTGCTTTTTTACTTATCATATACGTAAAAACAGTCAGTCAAAATAATTAATTTGAATAAATTTGTTTGAATGAAACTTGACTTCGTAGTTCTTATCAATGATTGAAGAAATGAAATCAAAAATAAGAAGGATTCCCATTTTGCGTCTTAAATAAAATGAGCGGACTAGAATCAGCAGTATTCTATGAGATTGGATAGTATGGTAGAAAGAGTCATATATTTCTTTCTACCATACTATTTATTTTATTTTTTTTAGTGTTATTTAATCTATAAAGGTGTACTCTATAAAGATAGAGGCTTAATATAGATCAATCTAAAATCAAATATGTATCGTATCTTCATCCATCATATATGTAATGTATATAGCACTCCAATTCTATTTATTTGCTTCATCTATTTGATTGGTATTGATTACAATCAATTTGAAAAAAAAAAGAAATAAAAAAGGATCCGTTGTTCCTCATTGCCCCATATATAATTCTGGTAAGAGCGGGTTCATCAAAATAGAAAGCTTAGGGAGAATTTTGTTGGAAGGGTATTTATTATTCATCTAATACATTACTCCACCGGAATCCAAATTTTAAATAAATTAAAAAATATTAATTAAATTGCATTAGATAGTTAAAAACGCTAACTAAATTTCGTAGTACCCTTAGAGTCCACTTCTTCCCCATACTACGAGTGAAAGGGAAAATGTAAAGACTACCATTAAAGCAGCCCAAGCGAGACTTACTATATCCATGTGAATTGTGTCCCCTACCTCTATGAATATGAAGGAATTATTCCATTATTGCTCACTAATAATAGTGGAATCAATGGTGCAGAGTCAAAAAAAAGGAGGGTGTTCTGGGCCAACACTATTGATGAACTAATCCAATAAATCCACTTATAACAAGTTCTTATATGATTTCTAGTAGAATCTGGAAACATTAAGCCCAAGCAAAATAACAACAGGAAGGGACACCCTTAGAAGTATCGAGGGAATGTTACTAATAGAACATGTAGGATAATCAAACCTAGTGTTTCTTTTTTTGTCCTTCATAAGTAAAAGGCATAAAAATACGGAATCAAGACAGATTGCTATCCATCACATACCTCGATTTCCCGTTTAATATAATCTTTATCCTCTCCTGATTGTTTCTTTGAAACAATCGTAAAATAGCTCATTCTTGAGTAGGGTTACCAAAAATCAATTCTTTCTTTTTGCACTTTTTTATATAAAAAAAAAGCTCCAATCTAATATTTATTGAATGCTCAAACATTCAGAGACTCTTGTGAGTCTGTATACAAAGTATCTTCCGCCCTTTCCACAACTACTCTACTAATTAGACTCCCCGTCCGGCTATCCAATCTAATTCAAGGCCTAGTTAGTAGACACTACATTAGTAGTGGAAGGGCTATCAAGACTTACCGATTCCCTTACACTACTCTAATCTTTCTTTTGTTGAAGCCTCGACGCAAGGATTTACAGCCCTCTACAGATGCTTAGAATCAAACAAATATCCCCCTCTGCTGGGGACTAATTCGTCGAGTTATATCAGTAGAACAGAATAAGGAATTTTTAGTCTTTTGTTGATCAGGCGACACCCGGATTTGAACTGGGGAAAAAGGATTTGCAGTCCCCCGCCTTACCACTCGGCCATGCCGCCAAAACGATACAAAATAGATGAAAATATTCCCCCTTTTTTATATTTTTATATTTATACTTGCATCTTGAATTCCTTTTTCCTTAATCCCTTTCCTAATTACTAAACTAAAAGAAATCCTTCCTTTTTTGGATTGGATATATCCCTTGGATTGATTGTATAGTCTATCAAAAGACACAATAACTAAAAACTTCCTCTCTCTTTTTATATTGAAAAAAAAAATGTGTCTTTTCAGTCACAAAAACAAAAATTTCAAGACAAATTGGAACCATTAACTATTGGCTGTGAATTCATGAACTATTCTTGGATTTGAATCTCAAATTGGGTTTCCGTAATGACATAAGAAAATCAAAATGGAGACATAACTAATCAGTATTGATTCTTTTCAAAAAAAAAGCCTTCTCAATTTCAATTATAATAGCAATTATGAGTATATGTAAACCCTAGAAGAAAAATGATTACACAGATATCTAGGGGTATCTTATCTATATGATGCCTATAGGGAATTAGCAGGAAATTATTGTGCGTCAAATTTTCATTGAATAGATTGAATATAAAATAGAAATTTGGATAAAGCACGACCTACGTTGCTCCGAATAGAACTGCTATAAAGGAGGAGACGGATATATCGATATCCGCACATGTTTCATAAATAGAACCTTTCTTACGCACTTCAATTATATTCTATGAATTCTACTAAGAATATAATTCGACTAAAAATAGGTAAAAATATCTTCCTTTTCTGCGAATCTTTTTTTGAACAACAGAATCCACGAAAAAGGGTTAAGTGCTAAAAAAAATCAACTCTATATTATATTATTATATTCTTTATGATTATTCTGTCTTTATCTTAATCTTATCGAACAGATCAAATCCTGAATACATTTATTTTTCTGATATCCAGTGGGATTGAAATATGTAATATCATATTAATGGTAGAAATTGAATCGCTTTTGTTTTTATATTCTATAAAAAAACGTCATAAGTTTAAGTGGCATTTATCAATTCCTTTTCGTTTGTATCTGTTGCAAATTCCAATTTGAATAGAAAATTCTCTTTATTCCTCCATTCATACGTATTTCATACATTACATACATATATTATATGTAGTTGGGTAAAATTTCATGTGATTCAGTAAACAGAATATAAATTCCATCATTGCTAGATCGATTCATATGATTCGATGAAGAATGATCCAATAGTGGGGTTTTTCGATAAGTGGGAAAGGCAATTTAAAATGCTCCGGAATGGAAATGAGGGAATGTCTACAATACCTGGGTTTAATCAGATACAATTTGAAGGATTTTGTAGGTTTATTGATCAGGGCTTGACGGAAGAACTTTATAAGTTTCCAAAAATTGAAGATACAGATCAAGAAATTGAATTTCAATTATTTGTGGAAACATATCAATTGGTTGAACCGTTGATAAAAGAAAGAGATGCTGTGTATGAATCACTCACATATTCTTCTGAATTATATGTATCTGCGGGATTAATTTGGAAAACCAGTAGGG